TACAAAGCAAAGGATTTACTTGTTACTAATATAGTCGAGCCTCTGCTCTTCTTTAGATCCCTTGTTTCACTCCGATAGTATCATAAATCGAGTCAATGCAGAGGAAATGAATACATTTCTATACTATTTAGTAAGTGAAATATATAAAACATAATCCATATTATGCCAATCACTTATTCTACTGGATCTTACGGAGCCTGTTCATATCATACACGACATGATCGGGTCTGATCATAGAAAAGATTCTCTTCGAACGAACCGGCCTATCTTCTGTATGGGGCTTACGCGGTGGTTGGAACAAAGACACATTTTTTTGTTGTGAATTCAAATGTGGCAGATAGATAAGGGCATATCTGCAAGGCCCAATCAATAGTTCAAGTCACACACTCCCATAATCCATTTTATCTTCGTAAAATTAGCTTCAACTATAAATGTCAAAAAAAATAATAAATTTTTGTCGAGTTGAAGAGAAATATCCCAATACATGTCTTATTCTTTTCAATAATCCATATTTGTAGCAATGAAATACTATTGTTCCTACCCCAAGTGATAAATGATTGATTACAAATATCGATGGTATATATTCTTTATAAAGGACCAGAAATACCTTGCTTACGTATCATTGGGAAGTGCATTAACATAAATACGGCAGTAAGGAGGGGTAATACAAAAGTGTGTAAACTATAAAAACGAGTCAAAGTGGATTGTCCCACACTAGCACTTCCGCGTAATAACTCTACCAGGGGCGAGCCTATTACAGGAATAGCATCTGGTACGCCTGTTACAATTTTTACTGCCCAATAACCAATTTGGTCCCGAGGTAAGGAATAACCAGTTACACCAAAAGATGCGGTCAATACACCCAAAACCACACCTGTAACCCAAGTCAATTCGCGCGGTTTTTTAAAGCCACCGGTGAGATAAACACGAAATACGTGCAGGATCATCATTAGGACCATCATACTTGCCGACCAGCGATGAACTGATCGGATTAACCAACCAAAATTAGCTTCAGTCATTATATATTGAACAGAAGCAAAAGCCTCTGTAACGGTTGGGCGATAATAAAAAGTCATAGCAAACCCTGTAGCTACTTGTACTAAAAAACAAGTAAGCGTAATTCCTCCTAGACAATAAAATATGTTGACGTGAGGAGGAACATATTTACTAGTTATATCATCGGCAATTGCCTGAATCTCAAGACGTTCTTCGAACCAATCATAGATTTTATTGAGATAGGTAAATCAAGGAGACCCCCCCGGAGAACCGTATATGAAAATTTCATCTCGTACGGCTCAAACAGAAACACCCAAATACTAGTTCTAACGGATGTGTGCAATAGAAAGTTTGAAATTTCTTAATTCTATGATTCAACTTTTTCTGAAGATACGAAAGAATAAAAATCCGCAAGATCTTCTTTGTGGTTATAATGCCAAAAAATCAAGTCGGCTCATTCGTCGATATATTAATCGTTATAGGCCTCTTGAGTCTTCTAGATTACCTATTATTTTTTTTGTTGTTATTTATGTGTAATGCGGTTTTACTACTGTTTTCTTTATTATTGATAGGAATTCTCTTGTTAAGACCCTATGAATTTATTAAAACCTCAGATTCATACTAGAACCACGATGATTCAACAAAACCCTTTCAAACTAAGTCCAAAAATTCCCTGAGTAAGAACCATTGGATTATCACTTATTCAATGAATAGATATAATAACTAAAAATCCAAAGAAATCTTTGTCCTTTGATCAAACTAAGCATAAGCGAAAGTTTGAAAGAATAAAAATCTTTATATTTATAACTTCTAACTCTTTGAAAAAAAAAAAATGGAAGTCCGGCTACGAGGTCTGACTATTAAGTATGAATCATAGTTCTAATACTTTATAATCTATTTCATGTATTACGTGCTCCAGATACTCGAATGAATATCCGACGAAGTAAAACCATCTCTATCAAGATGACAGGCCCATTCTCTGTACTATTCATAGGATCAATTATACCAAGTCACACACTCATATTCCGGAAATACAGAAACAAAGAAATTCCACGATCAAACTACCAAAATAGAATGGGATAAAAATCAGAAACCTAAACTGTTCACTTTGTATTGAAGTATTGAATTGAAAAAGCTAGTTAATGGTTCTTGTGAATCTAATTCATTGAAATTCCATCCAGTAAAATGGAAGAATTATAAATCTCCAAAATAATAGATAGGAATATCGCAAATAGAGCCATTGCGAGACCCATCAAAGGAGTAGTTCCCCACCCGGGAGCTACTTTACCATATTCTGAATTCAATGGTTTCAATAAACTCCCTGCATTAGTTCGTTTTGGGCGGCCAGATCTAGAACTACCCTCGACGGTTTGTGTAGCCATAATATTTTATATTCAGTAAGATCTGTTGACTTTGTATACCATTCCGTTGTAAATAAATGATCTTATCATAGATCCATTGTGGTCTTAAAACTATATAATGTCTTAAAACTATATAATAATGGAAACAGCAACCCTAGTTGCCATCTTTTTATCTGGTTTACTTGTAAGTTTTACTGGGTACGCCTTATATACTGCTTTTGGGCAACCCTCTCAACAACTAAGAGATCCATTCGAGGAACACGGGGACTAGTTGAAGTAATGATCCTCCCAATATTGGGAGGATCATTACTGTCAATTGAGATAATGAAAAATCATTTCACCTTTTTAGTTGGAACTTTAGGCGGTTCTCGAAAAAAGATAGCGAAAAAAATTATTCCTAGAGTTGAGACTAAAAGGAATGTATAAACCAATGCTTCCATAGATTCGATCGTGGTTTACAATTATAGCTTCCATACCTGTTTATTTGGGATCGTCTCCCGTATAAATAAAGAACAAGAGTCAAAGAAAGGGCAGTGCTTCAAATCAAGATTTATACGGTACCCTATATCAAAATCAAATCACAAAAAGAAAATAAAAACGAAAAGTAACAAGTAACAAAGCAATATTGTATCAGACTACTTGTCTTCTGGTAGTTGGATCTCCAAGTTTTTGGAATGCTCCAAATTCTACTTGAGCATCTAAATCTGGATCAATACCAGCAAAAACATCCCGAAACAAAGTTCTAGCACCATGCCAAATGTGTCCAAAGAAAAAGAGCAAAGCAAACGAAGCATGTCCAAAAGTAAACCAACCCCTCGGACTGCTACGAAAAACACCATCGGATTTCAAAGTAGCACGATCTAATTCAAAAATTTCACCCAATTGAGCACGTCTAGCATATTTTTTCACAGTAGCAGGATCGCTATAACTGACTCCGTTGAGTTCGCCGCCATAGAACTCGACAGTTACACCTACTTGTTCGACACTATATTTTGACTCCGCCCTTCTAAAAGGAACATCGGCTCTAACAACACCGTCTCCGTCTACCAAAACAACCGGAAATGTTTCAAAAAAGGTAGGCATACGACGTACAAAAAGTTCGCGCCCCTCTTTATCTCTAAAGATAGGATGCCCTAACCACCCAACAGCTATTCCATCCCCGTTGTCCATTGAGCCCGCTCTGAATAATCCCCCTTTTGCCGGATTATTGCCGATGTAATCATAAAAAGCAAGTTTTTCAGGAATTTTAGACCAAGCTTCAGATAAACTTTGATTTTCAGCTAACCCAGCACCAATTCTTCGATATATTTCTTGTTGGAAGTACCCCTGATCCCATTGATAACGAGTGGGACCAAATAATTCAATCGGGGTAGTTGCGGAACCATACCACATAGTTCCAGCAACTACAAAAGCTGCAAAAAAGACAGCAGCAATACTACTAGAAAGGACGGTTTCAATATTTCCCATACGTAATCCTTTGTATAGGCGTTGAGGTGGACGGACACTAAGATGGAATAGACCCGCCAATATGCCCAAGGTACCTGCTGCAATATGATGAGAGGCTATTCCTCCCGGAACAAAAGGATCAAAACCCTCCACACCCCACGCTGGATTTACGGATTGTACCCTTCCGGTTAGTCCATAAGGATCGGATACCCATATTCCAGGACCATACAATCCTGTTACATGAAATGCACCAAAACCAAAGCAAGCCACCCCCGATAGAAATAAATGAATTCCAAAGATTTTAGGCAAATCCAAAGAGGGTTTTCCTGTACGTTCATCAGTAAATATTTCTAGGTCCCAATACACCCAATGCCAGATAGCTGCCAAAAAGCACAGGCCAGAAAATACAATATGTGCACCGGCCACACCTTCATAACTCCAAATACCCGGATTCGTTACAGTCCCCCCTGTGATACTCCAACCACCCCATGAATTGGTTATTCCCAAACGAGTCATGAAGGGTATAACGAACATACCCTGTCTCCACATTGGATCAAGAACAGGATCAGAAGGATCAAAAACTGCTAATTCGTATAGAGCCATCGAACCGGCCCAACCAGCAACCAGAGCTGTATGCATTATATGGACAGAAATCAAACGACCGGGATCATTCAATACGACGGTATGAACACGATACCAAGGCAAACCCATGGAAATACCCCTTTATCAACGAAAAATAGACACAATGTAACTTTATTGCATTAGAAAAAACTATGCTGTAGACCCTCTGTTTAGTGGATTATCTTATGTAAAGGATTTATATTTGTTTAATTCTTTTCGTAATAATTACTTTTAGTAATAATGAAACTGTTTTGTTCGTAGGAACAAAAAGAAGCAGATCTATTCTACACCCGATAAGTACCAATATGCAATGGTAGGGGAGTTGATACTGTTTTATAGGAGTGAATGCCTATCTATATTTGTTCAGCATTCAAAGGACTTGTTTGTAAAAAATTTCCCTTATTTATTTTGTCTTCTTTTTTTATGAACTTAGTCAATCTATGGATAAAATATGATAAAAAAATTTGATAAAGGCCAATCTTATTAGAACAATAAACCCATTGTTACGCTTTCACATCAAAATTTAATAAAGGCCAATCTTATTAGGACAATTAAAAAAACCATTGTTACGCTTTCACATCAAAGCGGGATACATCACTTTTCTTTTATTTATAATGCCTATTGGTGTTCCGAGAGTACCTTTTCGAAGTCCCGGAGAGGAAGATGCATTGTGGATTGACGTATAGTGCGACTTGTCAGATATATTGGGTCATATGGTATTTCCCCGTTCTCTTCCCCGATCGAGATACCCTCCCCTTCGCCCAAGAAAGATTGATTGAATTATCAAAAATTTGGAGCGTGAAGTGCAATTAGATCTATTTTTTCGGGAGGGTATACAGATTAATATTATCAATTAGAATAATTTATGGTTAGCTTGGTTAGGCCAATAAAATGCAGTATCCAGGCTCCGTTTAGAAAAAAACAATTGGTAATAAATATATTTATGATTGCTAGGTTATATCATATTCTATTTCTTTATATATTTATAAATATATAAAGAAATAGAAGTGATCTCAAACCGTTAATCAATCGAGCAATATGATGAATGCGGTGAATATTTGTTGTAAAACATGAAATAAATTGAAAAAAGGAAGTGGTATCAAAAGGACGTGGTATTGGAGCATTTGTCCTATATGTGCAAATCCAAATCGGGCGGATCTTTACTCGGAGTAGAGCATAAACCTAAAAAAATTGAAGAAGCCCGTTCAGGAACAAGAAAATTACATCGCGATTTAAATTGTATCTCGATGAAACAATACATCAATGAGAAGTTAGTTAGATAAGTTTAGTAATTTTTTTTATAGATAAAGAGGCCAAAACCCATCCTTCTTGAAAAATGGAAGAAAGGACTCTTTTTTATAATTTATAAGTTAACGGCCTGCTATGAAAAAAAAGAAAGCGCTAGAATCTACATCTACACATTGATTCTTTTTTTGGTGATTTTTGTTGAACCGTATGCATCAAAAGGTGCATGTACGGTTTAGTTTATAAGGGATACAACTTTATCCCAATCAACCGACTTTATCGAGAAAGATTACTTTTTTTAGGACAGGGGATTAATAGCGAGATCTCGAATCAACTTATTGGTCTTATGGTATATCTCAGTATAGAGGATGATACCAAAGATCTTTTTTTGTTTATAAACTCTCCTGGTGGGTGGGTAATACCCGGAGTAGCTATTTATGATACTATGCAATTTGTGCGACCAGATATACAGACAGTATGCATGGGGTTGGCCGCTTCAATGGGGTCTTTTATTCTGGTCGGAGGAGAAATTACCAAACGTCTAGCATTCCCTCACGCTTGGCGCCAATGAGTTTTTTATTTGATTTGAGAGAAAAAAGAAGACTATGCCTTCGCGATATATGAAATATGAATATTAAGTAATAATAGCATGGCACTTCGAATTCGATATGAAAAGTTTTTTTAACCCTTAAATTATGTATCGAAAGAGTGGTATGAGATAAAAAAAGTATTTCCGATTTTATCCGACCTATCGGGAGTCCTATTTCAGCGTCACAAACCCTTTTGTTTTCACGCCGGGGGGCTCTTAATCTTAACAATATTTATGTTATGAAAGAATAGGAAAATAAAAAAAATATTGTTTTTTTTTGAAAAAAAAAAAGAAACTTTGGGATTGCTAAATAACAGACGAAATAAATATATAAAGCAACGGAGCCATCGTAGTATTTTTGAACTACTCCAAAAAGAAGGGTGGTTATTGGATCATTTATCAGCCTGAGTCTGGTAGACTTTATAATTTATTTATTTTATATTTTTTTGATCGATGTAAGTAAGGTAAAAAAACGAGAATTCCATTATAGAGCCGTATGCAATGCGCAAAAGATGCCTGTACGGTTGTTCAATTAGATCTTTTTTTTATTCTTTATCTCTTCAACTTTCATCATGCGAGATAGAATAAACATTTATGATGTTATATAATCAGGGTAATGATCCATCAACCCGCAAGTGCTTTTTATGAGGCACAGACGGGAGAATTTATCGTGGAAGCGGAAGAACTACTGAAGCTGCGCGAAACCCTCACAAGGGTTTATGTACAAAGGACGGGCAAACCCTTATGGGTTGTATCCGAAGACATGGAAAGAGATGTTTTTATGTCAGCAACAGAAGCCCAAGCTCATGGAATTGTTGATCTTGTAGCGACTGGATAAAAAAGAAGAAATAACAAGAATTTCACACGAATTCGTGATTGGGTATTTTACCTTCTTACCGGATTTAATATTCTATTCATTCATTAATCTATTAATATAGAAAGAAAATAATCCACAACCATCCGGTTAAGATCGATCTAAACCAGCCCATATATGTATATGATTCAACATGCCAACTATTAAACAACTTATTAGAAACACAAGACAGCCAATCAAAAATGTCACGAAATCCCCCGCTCTTGGGGGATGTCCTCAACGACGAGGAACATGTACTAGGGTGTATGTGCGACTCGTTCAGATCATGGGCTAGGACAAAAGAAAGAAAACAATTGATCCAGTATCAACGATCAGTACCAGCGAATCGGATAGAATGTAAGAAACCCATTCAATATCTAAAAAAAAAA